TTACCCGCTCATTAAAGTCATTAACTCAACTGTTATGACACTACGTATTCTGTAATAAATTACTAAAATTGCTAACCCTATTGAAGATTCTGCTGCAGCAACAGTTAAAATTAGTAATGAAAAAATCTGCCCTGCAATGTCGTCCAATAAAATTGAAGAAAAAATAAGATTAAAACTCACAGCTAAAAACATCATTTCCAAAGACATTAACATTACTAAAATATTTTTTTGATTTAAAAATATACCTATAATACTTATCAAAAATAAAAAATTTGACGTATTAACGTAATTAACTTGTTCATACATACTGCTTTTACTATATTTTAGCTTTTAAAGTAGGGTAGTAGAATTTATGTTAAAATAATCCAGCCGCAGGTTCCCCTACGGCTACCTTGTTACGACTTCACTTCAGTCCTTTTTTCATCTTAAACTGTTAAATTTTTCAATGAAATAAATTCCCATAGCGTGACGGGCGGTGTGTACAAGACCTAAGAACAAATTCACCGCAACATTCTTATATACGATTACTAGCAATTCCATCTTCATATTTTCGAATTTCAGAAAATAATCCGTACATGATTTTCTTTGAGGTTTAATTATGATTTTCAACATTATTTCCTTCTGAAAAGATCATTGTAGCACATGAAAGTAGCCCAATTTATTAGGGTCATGAAGACTTGACGTCATCCTCACCTTCCTTTGATATATCTTCAATAGTTTGCATTCTAAAATGCATGAGGGTTTTGTCCGTTTATTGGAATAAACCAAACGCTTCACAGCACGGACTGACGACAGCCATGCAACACCTGTAAATATGCAAAAATTGGTAAGATTTCGCGCGTATTGTCGATTTAAACCACATGCTCCACTGCTTGTGTAGATCCCCGTCAATTCCTTTGAGTTTTAGCCTTGCGGCCGTAGTTCCCAGGCGGAGTGTTTTAGCCTTAGCTTAGCTTCATGATTTCAAATCATAAAGTTAACACTCATTGTTCAGGGCATGGACTACAGGGGTATCTAATCCCTTTTGCTACCCATGCTTTAATATCTCAGTGTCAGTTTTAATTTAGATTACTGCTTTCGCTTTTGAGATTCTTTTAAATATCAATACATTTTACTGTTCCGTTTAAAGTTCTGCAATCTTCGTGTAAACTCAAGAATATTAGTTTATTAATTAACTTTAACATAAAATTTAAGATTTAAATTAAAAATTAATATTCAACCTGCATATACTTTACACCCAATTAATTTGAATAACGTTCGCCCTTCTCGTTTTACCGCGGCTGCTGGCACGAAAATTAGCCAGGACTTTTTCGAGTAATCATTATTCACACACTAAAATATGTTTTACAGTTAATTACCTTATTCGCATACTTGATTTAGCTGGGTCAAGCTTTCGCTCATTGCCCAATATTCCTCACTGCTGCCTCTTATAAGTCTGGACCGTTTTTCAGTTCCAATGTGGTTGTTCATCCTCACAGACCAACTAAAGATCATAAGCTTGGTAAGCTTTAATTACCAACAACTTAATCTTACACAGACTTTTTTAGAATGGATTTAACCTTTTCATATATTACATAATTTTTCTAAAATAAATTTCTATGTATTACTCACCCGTACGCCAATTTATTTATTTATTTTGACTTGCATGTGTTAAGCTAATCAATAACGTTCATTCTGAGCTAGGATCAAACTCTTTTACTTATGTTATAAATTTTAATACTTTCTTACTACCCTATAATATTTTACAATAACTTTTATAAATCCAAGACTGTAAGGTATAAGCAGTTGCTATTTCTAAATTTGCAGTGGTCTTGGAGTTTAGCTTAAGTTTACGAGATACTTTAAAATTTCTGATTAAAGCATAATTTAGGAAAAGCCAATTTAATTTAGCTGAAACTCTTTTTTTACTTCTCATTTTTGTTATTAAATTTTTATCTTTACGGGGATAGGATTTGAACCTATAATTTTAGAACATGAACCTAATGAGTTACCAATTACTCTACCCCGTTCTACTCCCAGTGAGGTTTGAACTCACATTTATACTACGAAAAAGTATTGCCTTTAACCATTTAAACGATAGGAGCAAAAAATCATTGCTATTTTTTCCCACCATATTTTGATCTAGCAGATTTTCGATTTTTCACAGACATCAAATCATATTTACTACGTATAAAATGATAAAAAACTCCTGGTAAATCTTTAACACGGCCACCACGAACTAATACCAAAGAATGTTCTTGTAGAGAATGACCTTCTCCAGGAATGTAACCTATCACAGATTTTCCTGAGGTTAATTGAACTTTAGCAACTTTCCGTTCAGCAGAATTGGGTTTTTTAGGATTTATAGTGTACACACGAATACAAACTCCTTTTTTTTGAGGGTTCTTAATCAATGCAATTGAGCGATTTTTGATTTTTGATTTAACTCGAGGTTTTTTTAATAATTGTTTTAAAGTTGGCATAAATTTGTCCTATTATTTGATTTGTTACCTTTAAACATAAAAAGAAATAAAGGAATTCAAAAAGTAAATAAAATAAAATAAAAACCAAAGTTTGGAAGATTATATCAGGAGGTAACATAAGATACAAAATGAATATAAAAAAAAATAAAATTAATTTTCGATAATTTACTATCAAATCATATTTCAAATTGAGGGTTCAAAAAAGTTTTGAGGAAACTAAACAAAATACAGTATTTAAGGTTACAAAATTAACCAAATACTGAAATTCTACTACCCAAACTACATATTTTAGAAGATTTAATTGAATATCTATAGTTAATAAAATCCAAAATTGATTGCTAGAAGATTTTAATTCAATTAACAAGTGTAGCATATTCGGTAAGATTACAAAGTAATTTAAAACTCACGAAAAGACGCACACAAGGAAGAATTGTTTAAGGAAAAATTTAATGTAATAAATTTGATACATGTACCAACTAGATTTAAAGAATTGATTTAAATGAAAAATTATAAAAGGTCACAAAGTTAAAAGAGAGACTGAAAAAATTAAAAATCATAATAATTCTATTAAATCAGTTACTTCTACTACCGTAAATTTTTTGTCTAAATAAATAAGTGGAATTACTTCAATCAAAATTACCACCTCAAACTTATTTATAATGATTAATATTATAAGCACTAAACTTATGACAACATAACAAATTCTATAAAAAAGCTCATTTGAATAAACAGCAATCGGGAACATAAATATTATTGACCACCTAATTTTGAGTGTATTAGGATTTGAACCTAAGATCTATAAATTAAAAGTTTAATGCTTTATCCAATTAAGCTATACACTCTTTAATTGTGTTTGGAAAGATTTGAACCTCCACTCTTTAAATCCGTAGTTTAATGCTTTATCCAATTAAGCTACAAACACAGTTTGAGTAATAATGGATTCGAACCATTAACTTTTTCAGTGTAAACGAAATACTCTACCTATTTGAGTTAATTACTCTGACTTCCTGAGTAGGACTTGAACCCACAATCTAGTAGTTAACAGCTACTTGCTTTAACCATTCAGCTATCAGGAATAACAACTCCCCTTCTATAGTGGTTTTTTATTCATCGGTTCAACGTATATTTCTTAAGTTTGAACCGATGAATAAAAAACCACTATAGAAGGGGATATAGTTTAAACGGTAAAACATATGTTTTGCATACATAAGATCATGGGTTCAAATCCGATTATTTCCAAAAAATTAATAACCTAATGTTTTATTTACCAAGTATTAAACTTTATACAAATTTTATACAAATTTTTGACCAGTTTGACAAAAAACCAATTGTCTTAAAACAATCTATAAAACCTTATAACTTGAATCCTTTGAAATTACAAGGGCTAAGAGAGCTTGTTTTTAATTCTGAAACTTTGAAATTAGCTTTTTTTTTAGAGTTATTAGGTAACCAACGAGTTTTGATTGTATTTAAAAATTATAGTTTAGATTATAGTTTAGATTTGAGAAAACAACAACAACTTTTGATCTTGGATTGATTTTCAAATTTGGCGTTGGCAAAACCCTCTGATATAGTGGAGATTGATCTTTATAATCAGTTTTTATTCTCGTTACCCACAATTATTGATATCCATCAAATAACAAAGTTAACTAAAACAGTAACGTTAATTGGTAAATGCATGTAACCATCTTACATTAAATGAGGAGAATAGCTTAATTTGGTAGAGCTCTGGTTTTCAAAACCAAGGGTTGAGGGTTCAAGTCCTTCTTCTCCTGATCAAAATAAAATAATATGTCTAATTATATCTTTATATCGAGTCCATTAGAACAGTTTGAAATTGTTACTCTTTTACCTATATCAATTGCAAGTGTTAATTTTTCATTAACTAATTCATCAATTTTTATGATCTTAACACTTAGCCTTTCTTTATCTTGACTTAGCTTAAGTTTTTACAAAGGGAGTTTAATACCTACTAATTGACAATTGGTAAAAGAATCTTTTTACGAAATAACAGTAAATATGTTGCGTGAAAATCTTGGAGTCAAGGGAGAGTTGTATTTTCCTTTTGTTTTTAGTTTGCATCTATTTTTACTGTTTTGCAATTTAATTGGGATGGTACCTTATAGCTTTACTGTTACAAGTCACATTATATTCACCTTTAGCTTAGCTCTTTCAATTTTTATTGGCATAAATATAATAGGACTTCAAACCCATGGTATAAAATTTTTTTCGTTGTTTTTACCTCGAGGAGTACCTTTAATTATTGTACCTTTAATTATTACAATTGAATTACTTTCTTATACAGTTAAAGTTTTTACATTATCAATCCGATTGTTTGCTAACATGACTTCAGGTCATACTTTATTAAAAATTATTGCTGGGTTTGCATGGACTATGCTCTCAGCTGGTGGTTTATTAGCTGTATTTCATGTCATTCCTTTAGGGCTTCTTGTAGCTTTAATTGGATTAGAATTAGCAATTGCCGCTCTTCAAGCTTACGTTTTTACTTTATTAACTTGTATTTATTTAAATGATGTTCTAGATTTACATTAAAATGCCACAATTAGATCGCATAGTTATATTCTCCCAAATCTTTTGATTGTTCGTTATTTTTACCGTATTTTACATTTCGTTAACTCATTTCTTTCTTCCCAAATTTTTAAAATTTTTAAAGGCTCGAAAAAAAATAATTAAAGTTAACGAAGCAGAAGCTTTATTATTGATTAAAAAATCAACAGCTAATCAAGTTAAATTAAAACTTTTACTTTCGAATCATTTAGTTGATTTAAAAAAAATTTTTTCAATAAATCCTATTTTAAGCGTTTCTGATACTAGAAGTTTGAACACGAAGAAAGTTGATAAGTTGATAAGTGTAATGGTTAAAAATTCAGTATTATTTTGTGATTCTCAGATTTTGGATTCAATTAATATTAACGTTAAGTCTGTTTATTCAAAGTAACTAACATCAATGTATATTACAATAATTTGATTACCTTTATTGGGTTCTTTAGTTTCCGGATTTGGTGGTCGTTGATTAGGTCGTTATGGAGCATGTATTTTTTCGACGGCTTGTGTAATAAGTTCTTTTACCCTGTCCCTACTAATTTTTTACGAAGTAGGGTTTTGTGGTACTATTTGCCATCTTTCTTTACTGCCTTGAATTAATGCAGAAGCCTTATCAGTTCAATGAGGGTTTTTATTTGACCCAGTAACTGTAGTAATGTTAGTTGTAATTACTTCAATTTCAAGTTTGGTACATTTGTATTCCATTAGTTACATGGAAACTGATCCTCATTGCCCTAGATTCATGGCGTATTTAGAGGTTTTTACATTTTTTATGCTTGTTTTAGTTACAGCAGACAATATATTACAGATGTTTCTTGGTTGAGAAGGGGTTGGTTTAGCATCTTATTTATTGATAAATTTTTGATTTACTCGTTTAGCAGCAAATCAATCTGCAATAAAAGCATTAGTTGTGAATAGAGTTGGTGATTTTGGATTAAGCCTTGCTATATTTACTATTTTTTATACATTTAGCTCTGTTGAGTATTCAACAATTTTTTCAACAGTGCCATTTTTCCAAGATTACTATTTTTCTTTTTTACAATTCGAAATTAATAGTATAACCGCAATAGGGCTTTTACTGTTTACAGGAGCTGTTGGAAAATCAGCACAGTTAGGTTTACATACATGACTCCCGGATGCAATGGAAGGACCAACTCCCGTCTCAGCATTGATTCATGCTGCTACTATGGTAACTGCAGGGGTTTTTTTAATTATTCGGTTTTCCCCATTAATAGAATATTCGGTATTTGTACTACATATTTTAGTTATTTTCGGAGCATTAACAGCTGTTTTTGCTTCTATGGTAGGTGTATTTCAAAATGATTTAAAAAGAGTCATCGCGTATTCAACTTGCAGCCAATTAGGTTATATGATATTTGCTTGTGGTTTATCATGCTATAACGTAAGTATGTTTCATTTAACAAATCATGCTTTTTTCAAAGCTCTACTTTTTTTAAGTGCAGGTTCTGTTATTCACGGGGTCTCTGATGAGCAGGATATGAGAAGAATGGGATCGTTGAAAAAGTTTTTACCCTTAACTTATTCAGTTATGCTAATAGGTTCATTGGCTTTAGCAGGTTTCCCTTTTTTAGCAGGTTTTTATTCAAAAGATTTCATTATAGAAATAACGCAAGTACTAACAAATTCTAATTTGAATATTGCTTTCAGTGGTTTAGCTTGTTGACTAGGAAGTTTAGCTGTTTTTTTCACAGCTTTTTATTCTTTCCGTCTGCTTTATTTAACATTTATAAATAATTGTAATATGAGTAGAATTAATATTAATTCTACTCATGAATCAAATTTATTAATATTAATACCTTTAGTATTTTTAGCTTTTGGTAGTATGTTTGTGGGGTATCTTTGTCGAGATTTCTTCATAGGTTTTGGAACAGATTTTTGAAAAATTTCTATTTTTAATCTACCTATACATTCTAACCAGATTGAGGTAGAGTATTTACAAATTAAAATTAAATGATTACCTTTTTTTTTAAGTGTATTTGGTGTAATATTAGCTTCATCATTAAATATTTTTTCATATAGATGATTCAAAAAAGTGAAGATTGTAAGTTTTTTTGCGTTTTTGATAAATAAGAAATGATACTGGGATTCTTTGTACAGCAAATTTTTAGTTAGACCCACTTTAAATTTTGGATATAACGTTTCTTTTAAAAATTTAGATCGAGGATTTATCGAAATAATAGGTCCTTATGGCTTGGCAAAGATGATTCCATCTTGAGCAAGTATGTTAAAACGCATACAAACAGGTCAGATAACCCATTACTTATTTTTTACAACATTAGGACTTTGTTTTTTTTTAGTTCTTTTATTCTTTCCTTTGTCGAATTATATAATGATTTCTTTACCGTTTTCTTTATACATGGTATTATTATTATTTATTTAACTTAGAGTCTATAGCTTAAAGGTTAGAGCGTACGCGTGTGACACGTTAGTATTGAACTATAAAATAGAAAATACTTAATAATAAATTAGTTTTTTTAGGTAAGTGAAAATCTTATCATTTTTAATCCGAATGTGTAGTTAATTTATAATTTACCAAAATTAAAGCTAAATTTAATAAAGGGTTTAAGGATACAAACAGAAATTTACTGAAAACATCGTAACTCTAATTTAAGAAAACATAAACTAAAGAGCGTATATTTAGTTGGGTTAAATAATTTTTTTGGTGTAAAGTAAAATCCTACAAAACTTTAAAAATAAAAAAACTGAAACGTGTATTAGGGAATGGTGTTTAAGCAAAAGCTTTCTCGTAATGTAGAAAGATAAGCTCTCAACATCTACGAATAAATTCGTTGGAGCTGTATGACAGGAAACTGTCTTGTACAGTTTTAGGCAGAGGTAAAATTTATCGACTGTAACTTGATAAGCGTAAGGTTGATTGTTCGAATCAATCTAGACTCAAAAAATTTATGTAAATGACCACAGAATTATTTAATCCTTTACTAATTACTTCTTTAACCCCTTTTTGCGGTGTAATAATTTTACATTTTACCCCCTCTACAAGTATCCACTTATGTCGATTGGTTGGGTTATACATTTCTTGTTTAACATTTATTTTCTCTCTCTTTATATGAATTGAATTTGATTCAAATACTTCTTTGTTTCAGTTTGTGTATACAGCTAACTGATTACAAGAATGAAATATTTACTATACAATTGGTGTTGATGGTATTTCATTGTTTTTTATTCTTTTAACAACTTTCCTTACAATTATTTGTATTTTAATTAGTTGGAATTCTGTGCAAATTTTAATCAAAGAATATCTAATCTGTTTTTTAGTACTAGAATTTTGTCTTATTCAAGTTTTTAGTGTTTTAGATTTGTTATTTTTTTATATTTTTTTTGAAAGTGTACTAATTCCAATGTTTTTAATCGTAGGGGTGTGAGGGTCACGATTAAGAAAAATAAGAGCAGCTTATCAACTTTTTTTATATACTTTAATTGGATCTTTGTTAATGTTGTTAGGTTTAGTTTGTGTATATTTTCAAACAGGAACAACCGACATTCAGTTGTTATGACAAGCTCAATTTTCAGAATTTAGGCAATTAATCTTGTGATTAGCATTTTTTGCAAGTTTTGCAGTTAAAATACCTATGATCCCATTCCATATTTGATTACCGGAAGCTCATGCTGAAGCACCAACAGCAGGTTCTGTTATTTTAGCTGGTATTTTATTAAAAATAGGTGGTTTTGGATTCTTGCGTTTTTCTCTACCATTATTTCCTTCTGCTTCAATTTTTTTCACACCTTTTGTATTTTCACTAAGTCTAATAGCTGTAATTTATGCTTCATTAACTACATTGCGTCAAATTGATTTAAAAAAAATCATTGCCTATTCTTCTGTTTCACACATGGGTTTTGTAACTATTGGAATTTTTTCGCTTACTTTTCAGGGAATTGAAGGTAGTATATTGCTTATGATTAGTCATGGTTTAGTTTCTAGTGCTCTTTTTCTATGTATAGGTATTCTTTACGATCGACATAAAACTAGAATTATAAAATATTACGCTGGTTTAATCCAAGTAATGCCTATTTTTGGAATTTTTTTTCTTTTTTTTTCTTTTGCCAATTTAGGGTTTCCTGGAACAAGTAGTTTTATAGGGGAATTTTTAGTGTTATTCGGAGTTTTTCGAGCAAGCATACTTGTAACAATTTTAGCTAGTGTAGGTATGGTTTTAGGAGCTGCTTATTCTATTTGATTGTTTAACAGAATTATATTTGGAATATTAAAAACTCAATATTTCTCATTTTTTCAAGATGTTTCGCGTAGGGAATTTTGAATTTTAATTCCTTTTGTTTTATCAATTTTATGAATAGGTTTATACCCAAACTCTTTATTGTATGAATTTCATTTTTCTATAATAAATTTAATAGAGCAGTTAAAAATATAAAATGTTACAAAAATTTAATTGGTTTGGTTTACGTTGAGGAGCTTTGATTATTATTGGAAGCCTACTAATTGATATTGAATTCTTGATAGTAAATATGAGTTTTTTCTTATTTCATGTAAATTTAGGTTTGAAAACAATAGTAAAAGATTATGTTCATCTTGAAAAAATGCATTTAATGCTTTTAATTGTGGTAAAAATAGTCTACATTGAACTAATTGGTCACTTGGTAGAGTTATTTATATAAAATTTGACTGTTATGATTTATACATTATATGATTTATATTCAATACTTTTAGAAATTTACATATTAGTAAGTGTAATTATTGTATTAATTTATGGGGTGTTTTTTAGTTCATCTGCTAATTTAGGATTCCCAATTTTAAGCGCAAATTTAGGAAAACTCACAATACAAGTTTTCTCATTTGGGTTATATTTAGCAATTTCTCAAGAAATCCTAAACTTGATAAGCTGGAATAATTTTTTAATTTTCGATAATTTTAGTTACGGAGCACAAATTGTTATTTTACTATCTATAATTAGTTGGTTTTTTTTAACTTTTTTATATTCTGTTCAGCAAAAAATTACATCATTCGAATTTTGAATTTTAATTATGTTAGCAGTTATTTCTATGTTATTAATAGTAAGATCATATGATTTGTTAAGTATATATTTAACCCTTGAACTGCAAGCTCTTATTTTTTATGTATTAGCTAGTTTCAAACGCACTTCAGAGTTTTCTACTGAAGCAGGGTTAAAATATTTTGTCTTAGGAGCTTTCGCTTCTGCGTTTTTACTATTTGGATCTTCATTAATTTATGGCTTAACGGGCGCAACTAATTTGAATGATTATTCAAAATTATTTACGGGATTTATTACAGACGACCTTTTAATAGCAAATGGTATCAAAACAGGTTTAGTTTTCATAATTATAGCTTTATTATTTAAAATTAGTGCTAGCCCATTTCATATGTGAGCTCCTGATGTATATGAAGGATCTATGATTACGGTTACCGCTTTTTTTTCGAGTATACCTAAATTAGGTGCTTTTTCGGTGCTTTTTCGGCTTTTATTTTTCGGCTTTTACGATTGAATAGATTGATGAAGCTTGGTTATTTTACCATGTATTTTATTATCATTGTTAATAGGTACATTAGGTGCATTTACCCAAATAAAATGAAAACGCTTTATGGCCTATAGCTCAATAAATCATGTGGGTTTCTTGCTTCTTGGATTTATAACAGGAATCACAACGGGTATTTTTAGTGTATTATTCTATCTTCTAGTATATATAATAACAACATTAGGGATTTTTGCCTTTATTATGAGTCTAAATCAATATAGATTTCCGAAAATATACCAGACACGCTATTTAGAAGATATAGTTATGTTGTCTACCACTAACCCTGTATTAGCTTTTACAGTTCTTGTTTTCTTGTTTTCAATGGCGGGTATACCTCCTTTAGCAGGTTTTTACTCAAAATTATTTGTGCTATTGATCGCTATTCAAAACAATAGTATTGGAATCAGTGTTATTGCAATTATTATGAGTTGTGTAGCATGTTTTTATTACATTCGGCTAATAAAATCTGTTTATTTTGATAAAAAAATATATTGACCAATTCTGCTTAAAATTGATAAATCAATTTCCTTAGTCATGGGTTTATCCACAATGTTACTGGTTGGTCTATGTTTGGATTTAGAGTTGATAACAATTATCTCAACTTTTATGTCAGTAGTGTAATCTAATAATTTAAAATAAGATGATTTTTATCCTCATAACTTTATTAAAAATTATTTCCTTAATTTTACCACTTCTTGTTGCAGTTGCCTACATGACATTAGCTGAAAGAAAAGTTATGGCTGCAATGCAACGAAGAAAGGGACCCAATGTTGTTGGGGTATTTGGAATGTTACAACCATTAGCAGACGGTCTTAAACTATTTGTAAAAGAAACTGTTTTACCTTCTAGTGCTAACACTAGCATTTTTATACTAGCTCCAATTTTGACGTTTTTATTAGCTTTAATTTCTTGATGTGTTTTACCTTTAGGTGAAGGGTTAGTATATTCTGACATAAACGTTGGGGTTTTATATATACTAGCGATGTCATCTTTGGGTGTTTACGGAATTATTATTTCAGGTTGGTCAAGTAATTCAAAGTATGCGTTTTTAGGAGCATTGCGCTCAGCAGCTCAGATGGTATCTTATGAGGTTTCTATTGGTTTAATTTTAATTAATGTTTTATTATGTTCAGGTTCTTTAAATCTAACAGAAATTGTATTAGCACAACAATCTATTTGATATGGAATTCCTTTGTTTCCTATTTTTATAATGTTTTATATTTCTATTTTAGCTGAGACAAATAGAGCTCCGTTTGATTTGCCTGAAGCAGAAGCAGAATTAGTAGCTGGTTATAATGTTGAATATTCTGCTATGGGCTTCGCTTTATTTTTTTTAGGTGAGTACGCAAATATGATATTAATGTGCAGCTTAGCGTCTATTTTATTTCTAGGTGGGTGACTACCTCCAGTTAGTTTGGCGTTATTTTATTGACTACCCCCTACAATTTGATTTGGATTAAAAACTACTTTACTTCTTTTTGGATTCATTTGAGTACGTTCATCTTTTCCAAGATATAGGTATGATCAATTAATGAGGGTTGGTTGAAAAGTTTTTCTGCCTTTAGCTTTAGCTTGAGTATTCTTTGTAGGCGGTGTTTTATTAAGTTTTAATTGATTATTTTAGACAAGGAAATACATGAAATTAATCTTTAGCGAATATTCTGTGATCTTAATCTTTATTGGATTAGCATTTTTATTGTCTTCGGCAATATTTATTCTTTCTTACACAATTACACCGCAAAAAGCTGATCAAGAAAAGGTGAGTGCATACGAATGTGGATTTAATCCTTTTGAAGATGCAAGAACTACTTTCGATATTAGATTTTATCTAGTAGCTATTTTATTTTTGATTTTTGATTTAGAAGTAAGCTTTTTGTTTCCTTGATCTTTAAGTCTAAATTATTTATCTCCTTTTGGATTTTGAAGTATGATTCTTTTTTTAATTGTCTTAACAATAGGTTTTATATATGAATGATATAAAGGTGCTTTAGAATGAGAATAAATGCATCTATTTTAACTTAAAAGTGAGGCTAAGTAATTACTTGATCCCTTTTCGAACTCAAAAAGTAAACTCATCTTTGCTAAAAGTACTATTTATTATGGAAGTTTTAGCCAGTTAAAATAAATTAATTACAAAAAAATGTTACTAATTAAATCAAAATCTCTTGTATTAAAAATTCTTTTCACTTCAACAAATATTTTATGTTGTTTGGTGGATATTCAAGGAAATGTAATTTTTTGAACTTCTGTAGGGACCCAAAAGATAAAAGGTACAAAAAAAATAACTTCAACTGCTATTGAAACAACTTTTAAACAACTTTTAAAAGAGGTAAAAATACTAGGTTGCAATTATTTACATATTCAATTAAAAGGTTTTAACAAAAATAAAAAATTTATTTTAAAATTTTTCAACCAAGCCAAATTAGAAATCCTTTCTATTTCTGATCAGACTTCTTTACCTCATAATGGATGTAAAGCTAGAAAAGCAAGGAGAATTTAATGGTGGAATAGTTCAATTTGGTTAGAACGTTGGAATCATAATCCAAAAATTATAGGTTCAAATCCTGTTTTCACTAAGAGCTAGATGGCAGAATGGTTTATGCAAAAGATTGCAAATCTTATAATATTGGTTCAATTCCAATTCTAGCTTTATTCGAGAGGCTTATAATTTATAAACATAAAATAAAAATATGAACGTTACTCTTCAAAGTGCAAAAATGATTGGCGCAGGTTTAGCTACAATTGGTCTAACAGGTGTTGGCGCAGGTGTTGGTATTGTATTTGGTTCATTAGTAATGGCCTATGCAAGAAACCCTTCTTTAAAACAACAATTATTTGGGTATACAATTTTAGGCTTTGCGTTAACCGAAGCTGTAGCTTTATTTGCCTTAATGATGGCATTTTTAATTCTATTTACTTAATTATTACTTATAGGGTATAACGAAATGGTTATCGTGTTTGTTTTGGGAACAGAAAGTTACAGGTTCGAATCCTGTTACCCTAATTTGGATGAATGGCTGAGTGGTTGAAAGCATCAATTTTGAAAATTGACATAAATAATATTTATCGTGGGTTCAAATCCTACTTCATTCAGATATGTCTAGATAGCTCAGTAGGTAGAGCATAGAATTGAAGATTCTTGAGTCATGGGTTCAAATCCCATTCTGGACAATATAATTTTAAACGTATGCTTCAATATTTCTTATCTTTGAATCGTCCTTTATCTCCGCATTTAACAATATATACACCTCAATTATCATCTTTATCATCAATTTGACATCGACTTTCAGGAATTTTTATGATAATTTTATTAATTTTAGAATTAAATTTTATTAATTCAGCATTTTTTTGTGAACCTCAAAAATGGGTTTTTACCTTAGAATTTATATTAAGTTATGAAATTAAAAAAAGTTTACTGGTTTTTAGTGTATCAATTTTTCTTTATCATTTATTAAGTGGGTTGAGGTATTTGATTTGAGATTTAGGAGTCTTTCTACACCAATATTTTTTAATTTTTTTTATAATGCTTGTAGGTTTTATTTTAATTTTATTTCTTAACTTATTAAACTAATATGTTCTTAACCAAAAACTACTACAAATTAAATTTAATAACCCAACCTTTGGATTACCAACGATATATAAGAGTATATCGCTGAAATCCATACCGTCAACAAAAACCATGATTTAATGTTTACCCTATTTCAACAAAAAATTGCGGACCTATGGTCTTAGATGCGTTATTTCAAATTAAAAATACACAGGATTCGTCTCTTAGTTTTAGACGTTCATGTAGAGAAGGTATATGTGGTAGCTGTTCGATGAATATAAATGGGACAAATTCACTTGCGTGTTTAAAATCTTTGAGTAAAGAGAGTAAATTTATTACAATTTACCCATTGCCTCATATGTATGTTATAAAAGATTTAATAATAGATTTGACAAATTTTTACTCCCAATATAAATTAATTAAACCTTGATTAGTTAACAATTTATTACCAGAGAAAGAGCAGCTGCAATCCAAAAAAGACAGGCTGGAACTTGACGGTTTATATGAATGTATTTTATGTGCCTGTTGTTCAGCAAGTTGCCCTAGTTATTGGTGGAATCAAGATACATATTTAGGCCCTGCAATTTTATTACAAGCATACAGATGAGTTGTTGATTCCCGAGATAATAATACTAATTACAGACTTAAGTTCTTAAATCATAAAATCCGATTATTTCGTTGCCATACAATTATGAATTGTAGTAAAACCTGCCCAAAAAATTTAAATCCTGGTAGGGCTATTGCTAATATAAAACAAACAATTTTATACAATTAGGCGAAGAATGGGATTCGAACCCACGATCTATAGATTCACAATCTAGTGCTTAACCTCCCAGCTCTCTTCGCCTTAGCGAAAATAACTCAAATGGTAGAGTGTAATCTTGCCAAGATTAAAGTCGAGGGTTCGAATCCCATTCTTCGCTTAAACTTCTTAAATTATCATGACTATAGAAACTTTTTTATTTTTTACATTTTCATTTTTTGCTTTAATTTCATCTTTGATGGTAATAATTTTAAAAAACGCAGTCCACTCGGTATTATTTTTAATTTTAGTTTTTTGTAATATAGTAAGTTTGTTGATATTATTAGGCGCAGAATTTTTATCGTTTATGTTACTTATCGTTTATGTTGGAGCAATTGCAGTCCTTTTTTTATTTGTTGTAATGATGTTAAATGTCAAAGTAAACCTCTCATCCCTGAATTCTATTTCATTAATTCCTTTAGGTATAATCATTTTTGGTACATTATTTTACCAATTTGATTTAATCATTCAAGAGTTCTATATTTATAAATCAGCATATCAACAACCAACGATAATACATTGATTAGTAGAAGAAAATTTATTATCTAATATTAAGGTTATTGGAAATGTACTTTACACTAACTACAGTGTATTATTTTTATTATCTAGTTTAATATTATTAATAGCTATGATTGGGGTAATAGTTTTAACAATGCATCAACGAACTGATGTAAAAAAACAACTTATTGAAAAACAACTTATAAGAAGCTCAGCAGGAGTAGTTAAATTCATTACTTTACGAAAATAAACGGATATGATGAAATTGGTAGACGTTTTAGATTTAGATTCTAAAGACTTATTAAGTCATGAGGGTTCGAATCCCTCTATCCGTATCAATTTAACATTCAAAAAATAGATGTGTAAAATTTTACACATCTATTTTTTGAATGTTAAATTCCAGTAAAAATCGCTCGATTTTACCCAACATAGGTAAAATAAATAAAAAGTAGTAAAAATAATAAACACTTGCAATTTGACCAATTAAAACATAAGGTTCTTCTACAGGCATTCCGCCAATTCATCCTAAGATAACGCAAGAACTAATCATTGTTCAATAAAGAAATTTATAAATGGGTCTAAACCTTGAGCTTCTAATTTCAGTGCTATGTATTCATGGTAAAAAGGCTAAAATTAAAATTGCAGCAATCATAGCAATAACACCGCCTAGTTTATGAGGAATACTTCTTAATATTGCATAAAATGGCAAAAAATACCATTCAGGTACAATATGTGCAGGTGTAACCATTGGATTAGCTTCAATATAATTATCTGCGTGGCCAAGTACGTTAGGTGAAAAATAAACAAATATAGAAAAGACAATTAGAAGAATAATTAAACCTAAAAAATCCTTTATAATAAAATACGGAAACATAGAAACTTTATCCACATTTGAATCAATACCTAAAGGATTTCCCGAACCATCTTGATGTAAAACTGCTAAATGAATTAATGAAAGAGCAGCAATTACAAAAGGAAATAAATAGTGAAAGCTAAAAAAACGATTTAATGTTGCATTATCTACAGAAAAACCTCCTCATAACCAAGTTACAATATAATCACCTATAAAAGGAATTGCCGATGCCAAATTCGTTATCACGGTTGCTCCTCATAAACTCATCTGACCCCAAGGTAAAATATAACCCATAAATGCAGTCCCCATCATTAAAAAGAAGATAGCAACGCCAAGGACTCAAACTCATTGACGTGGTTGGGTGTAGGATCCAAAATAAAGACCTCTAAATATATGAGCATAAACAACAACAAAAAACATTGATGCACCGTTTGCGTGAATATAACGCAATAATCATCCATAATTAACATCTCGCATAATGTGTTCTACACTTGCAAAAGCTAAATCAACATGAGGAGTATAGTGCATCGCCAAAAAAATACCAGTTAAAATTTGAACAATTAAACACATCGCGGAAAGAAATCCAAAATTTCAAGCGTAATGAATATTTATTGGGGTTGGGTAGTCAATTAAATGATTGTTGACGATAGAAATTAGCGGACGTTTGGCTAAACGCATAGTTTTGTTTTATAAAGTTTTGTTTTAGGGTAATACAAGTACTCGCTACTGGACTTGAACCAATAACCTATTTAGGAACGGATTTTAAATCCATCGTGTTTACCTATTTTCACCAAGCGAGCTTAATCATCTGGTGTAAAAGGATTCGAACCTTTACATGATGACATCAAAAGTCATTGCCTTACCTTTTGGCTATACACCATAGAAAAATATAGCGGACAACGGGATTCGAACCCGTAAATTTAGTTTGGAAAACTAATGAAATTACCTATTTTTCTATACCCGCTTTTGAATAGTTTCAAAATACTCTCTTAATGTAATTTTATAAATACATTTTCACGTACCTAGTTGAAAATTTTTAAGATAATACTGATTTAAATTTGTAATTTTACGCAATTTTTTAACAATTAGCAGAGCTAATAGTTTTGAAGTTTGTTTTTCCAAACGTTGAGTAAAGACCAATTTTTTCTTATACGATTTTTGATAATTTCCTAATGTAAATTCTTTTAATTCTAAAATAAGGAAAGTATTTAGTTTCATAAAATAAGATTTCAGGTCACAAAAATTATCGGTTAAATCCCTAACTTTTTGTTGAATGTTTAATTCTGATTTTAATGAAACTAATATATAATCAAATGATGATTGAATTGATTTATGTATGTTCAACGCTCTAGAATTTAAATCAAATTGAATCGAAGTTTTAAGTTTATTATAAACTAATCAAGTAAAAATTATAAAGCAAAGTAAAATTAGTGATTCCTCATTCAGTAACAAAAGGTTTTGCGAGATTAATATTAGTAAAGTTAAAATAAATATAGTAATGTTAAGCATAATTTAAAGCCCTCCTCATCAATAAATTGATACAAATAAAAATAACCATACGACATCTACGAAATGCCAGTATCAGGCTGCTGATTCAAAGCCAAAATGATGTTGTTGAGTTAATTGATATCAATTTAGACGTACTAAACAAATTAGCAAGGAAATAGTACCAACAAATACATGGAATCCATGGAATCCTGTAGCCATGTAAAAAGTAGAACCATAGATACCATCTGAAAGTCGAAAATCTGCTAAATTATATTCATAAGCTTGAAGAGACGTAAATACTACAGCTAAAATAATAGTCAAAAATAAACTTGATAATGCTTGATAACGCAGATTTGCCACAATTGCATGATGAGATCACGTAACTGTACATCCAGATAATAAAAGTATTAAAGTATTTAAAAAAGGAATTTCTCACGGATCAATAACACTTATTCCTTTAGGAGGTCATATTGACCCTATCTCGACTCCAGGTGACAAACTACTATGGAAAAATGCTCAAAAAAATGCGAAAAAAAATAAAATCTCAGATACGATAAAAAGAATTATCCCGTAACGTAAACCTTGTTGAACAATTCCTGTATGGTGACCTTCAAATGTCGCTTCTCTTATTACGTCCCTTCATCAAACAAACATAATAATTAACAGAGACAAAAAACTAAATAACAAAATAAAACCACCTCTTTTAAAAGCGTGCATATACATAACACCACTAATTGCGCAAGAAAAGGCAGCTAAAGATGCTATAAAAGGTCAAGGGCTAGGATCCACTAAATGGAAAGGGTGTCGTTGAACGGACTTAGAAATTTGAGATAAAAGAATCATAATTAATTTATTTTGAATTTTTAGAAATCATTTTCAAGAGCTGCTTAATTAAATCCCTACAAAATTCTATTAGTTTTGCAGGAAAAATTCTATTAGGATAAACTAATATAAAAAAAATAAATCCTAAAAGTATAATTTGAGAAGCTGATAATCTCATTTAATTACTGTTCACTTAATTTATTTGAAATTCAACCAACATAATGCGATAAAGAAACCGCTTCTACAACAATGGGCATAAATCCGTGGTTTATACCACAAATTTCACTGCACTGACCATAATAAACACCTTCTCTTTTTATAAAAAGAGAAGTCTGATTTAGGCGACCTGGGATTGCATCACATTTAATACCAAGTGAAGGCACTGCTCAACTATGCAAAACATCAGCTGCTGAAACTATTAACCTTATATGTGTATTAATTGGTACAACCATACGATTATCAACCTCCAATAATCTAAGTTGACCATCTTGTAAATCTTCCTCTGGAATCATATAACTATCATATATAACAGCTTCGTTTTCTTCATTTAGATAATCGGAATACTCATAACTTCAATATCATTGATGACCTAATGTTTTTACTGTGATAGCAGGTGATATTATTTCATCCATCGCATAAAGTAAAGAGAAAGATGGAACTGCAATAATTAATAGGATAAAAGCTGGTGTTACTGTCCAAACAATTTCAATTAAAGTCCCGTGAGATAAAGACGAGGGAACTTTATTTTGATGCTCATTAAAATGTCACAATGTACGACCCAACATTCAAGTTACAAATATTGATACTACACAAATAAAAAACATTAAATCATGGTGAAGATTTACAATTCCTTCCATAATAGGCGTCGCTGGATCTTGAAATCCTAACTGTCAATTTTCAGCTGCATCGCTGAAGCTTTTACTAGGTAAAAGTGTTAGAACAAAAAAAACTATTAATAATTTTATCATATTTATTATTTTAGGGTTTCGTAAATTAACGGCATTTCCTCAAATGTATGATACGCTGGTGGTGAAGTTACCGCTCATTCTAAGCTTGAATTACCTTGTTCTACTACACTTTCATCGAAGTCTCAAGGAGATGCGGCACAAGGATTATTTGAAGTTAAAGAGATAAACACTAAATAAAAAAAGAATAAAGTACTAAAAGCTGAAATATATGATCCGTAAGATGCTATTAAATTCCAACCTGCGTATGCATCAGGATAATCTGGAATTCGTCTAGGCATTCCCGCTAGCCCTAAAAAATGCATAGGCATAAACGTTAAATTTACCCCAAGAAAAGTTGATCAAAAATGGATTTGGCCTAATATTTCGGGATATTGAACACCCGTAATTTTTCCAAATCAATAATAAAAACCAGCAAAGATAGCAAATACCGCTCCCATAGAAAGAACATAATGGAAATGAGCTACAACATAATAAGTATCATGTAAACTAATGTCTAATCCTGAGTTAGCTAAAACGATTCCTGTTAAACCACCTATAGTAAATAAAAAGATAAAACCTATAGTAAATAACATAGGAGTTTTAAAGTGAATTGATCCTTCCCACATTGTAGCTATCCAACTAAATATTTTTATTCCTGTTGGAACTGCAATAATCATAGTAGCTGCTGTAAAATAGGCACGAGTATCCACATCTAAACCAACGGTGTACATATGATGAGCTCAAACAATGAAACCAAGTACACCTATAGATACCATCGCATATACCATTCCAATGTATCCAAATACAGGTTTTCTTGAAAAGGTAGAAACTATGTGACTAACCATTCCGAACCCCGGTAAAATTAAAATGTAAACTTCCGGATGTCCAAAAAACCAGAATAAGTGTTGGTACAAAATAGGATCACCTCCACCAGCTGGATCAAAGAATGACGTATTAAAATTACGATCTGTTAATAACATTGTAATAGCCCCAGCTAAAACTGGTACAGCTAATAATAACAAAAATGCTGTTACAAATATAGATCAAACAAATAGTGGAATGCGGTACATTGTTTGCCCAGGATTACGCATGTTTAAAATGGTTGAGATAAAATTAACCGCACCCAAAATTGACGAAGCTCCTGAAATATGTAGGCTAAAAATTGCCAGATCTACAGCTCCTCCTGAATGACTTTGAATTGAACTCAGTGGTGGATATACAGTCCAACCTGTACCTACCCCTACTTCTACAATCGCTGAAGCTAAAAGTAAGCACAAAGAAGGTGGTAGTAATCAAAAAGAAATATTGTTTAAACGAGGAAAAGCCATATCAGGACTACCTATCATTATTGGTACCAATCAATTACCAAAACCACCTATTAAAACAGGCATTACCATAAAAAAAATCATTAAAAAGGCGTGTGCGGTAATTAATACATTGTAAACTTGATGATTTCCTAGCAGTAAATGATTTCCCGGATGCGCTAGTTCCATTCTAATTAGAATGGACATACAACCTCCTAAGATACCTGCAAATGCACCAAAAATTAAATATAGAGTTCCGATATCTTTGTGATTTGTCGAAAAAATTCAACGAAAAATTCAACTAGTAAAGAAAGGTGTCATCTTTATTTTATATTTTTATACTTTTTTAATCTTTGTATTTAGATCGAGAGAGACGGGATTCGAACCCGCAACTTTTAATGCGACAGACTAACACTCAACCTTTGAGTTTCTCCCCCATACATGCAGTTAAAGTTTGACTAATTGCAGCTTTATTGAAATCCTACCCTGCATAAATTTGATAATTTCTTTATGAAATTGTTGTGGAAATGAATCAAATTCAAATAATAACGAACCCTCCCGTACAAATTTGCTTTGAGTATATACTAAGCCTTTCCCTTTTCCCATCCTTGATTCTAAACTCAATTTGGTTAAGGAATTATTCAACTCAATCAAGTTTCATATTTTGTTTTGTTTAGTGCTTAACTCTGTTTTAAATTTTTTACGTAGCGCTCATTGTACTGACTCTCACTTCTCTCTTGTTATGCGACCGCATGAAATAGCTTTTAGTCCAAAGGAACCAAAAGTTAAGAAATTAAATTGTTTTTTACCTTTAATTTTATATTTATTATGGGTTTTTTTATGAGTTTGCTTCACTTTAATTTTCATAAACTAGTCAAATTTGTAAACTGCAAGTACCAAGCTTAGTATAAATAGTTTGGTTATGAAATTCTATAATATTTTTTAAACATACCATAGAAATAGACCCCACACTTTGTTCATAGGTTTTCGCCATTCTATTTCTAGTGTTTTCAAATCTTCCTGAAATTCTTACTTTAAAACCTATTAGTTTAAGCTCTCGAGGAGCATTTTTTAGATAAATTATTTTTTTTACTTCAAGTTGATTTTTCAAAAATAGAGTTAAATTTGTTATAATTTTCTTCAAAGTTATATTTTGTTTAAAAAGATAAACTCCATAAATTGCTAACAAATTAGACGTAAAAACAGATTTTGAGGTATAGAACAACTTCACGTTAGATTCAACCACGTTTATATTCTTTAGAATTAACTGGATTTTTTTTGTTGAAATTTTGAAAAGATTACTATCTATTTGTAATATCTTTGCGTTATATGTAAAATCAATACAATTGCTGGCATATTTCAATGTTAAATAATTTTGAGAAAATAGCCCTATATCTCTGAATTCAGAATGCTGCTTAAAAAAGTGATTAAACAAAAATCGTTTTTTTAAAAAATCTGTATAAACTTTATGATTTTTACCATAATTTTGTACAGTTGAATCCCAAACTTGATTTATACCAAGTCTAAGTCCAGTCGGATTAGTTTTCTGAGCCATTTATATTGGTTAAGTTAAATTTAAAGTTTTGAATAAATTCGTATTTATAAACTAAGTTCATTACTAAGCTTACGTTTTATAATCGATCAATCTAATTTTCGTTTAGATAATTCTTGAAAAATTTAAAAACGATTTTCGTACTAATTGATTCTTTCAGTACTTACATTTAGTTAACGTGGCTACTAGACATTGCTATAGGTATAACAATCAAATTCACTAGAGGTTAATTTATTTCGATCCTCTCGTACTAGAAATAAGTTTTTTATTTTTCCTACTTACAGTAGATAGGGACCGAACTGTCTCACGACGTTCTGAACCCAACTCACGTACCTTTTTAACTAGCGAACAACTAGACCCTTGAAATCTTTTTCAATTTCAGGATAAGATGAGTCGACATCGAGGTATCAAACCGTGACGTTAATACGAACTTTTAGTCACGATGAATCTGTTATCCCTAGAGTTCCTTTTATCTGTTGAGCGGTATTAATCCCACACTTAAATACCGGATCACTATGACTGACTTTCGTCTCAATTTGATTTATAAATCTAGTTGTCAAGCAAATTTACCATTGCACTTAATTTACCATTGCACACCTCCGTTACATTTTAGGAGGTACTCATCCCAAGTAAACTCTCTTTTTTGCACTATTTTAAATAATAATTTAATAAGTAAATTATTTGTTAGAGAGTGGTGTTTCATTTTAGTTATTTACTTCCACTTACACTATACAATAAAAATAACTTTACAATACAAAATTAGAGTAAAGGATCTAGGGTCTTTCCGTCTTACTGTAAGAAACCTGCATTTTCACAGGTTTTGTAATTTCGCCGGATTTATATTGGAGACAGTAAAGCAATCGTTAAGCCATTCATGCAGGACGGAATTTACCCGTCAAGGAATTTCGCTACCTAAGGATTCTTATAGTTAGAACCGCCGTTTACTTAGAATTCAAATTTGAGCTTTAACTCATTTCTTTCTTTTTTAAGCACCGGGCAGGCATCAGACCCTATACTTTTTTATAAATTCGCAGAGTCCTGTGGTTTTGTTAACCAGTCGTTGCTTTTTGTTTTGTGTCACCTTAAATAAAAGGTTCTCTTTATTGCGAGCGTACAGAGTTAATTTGCCGAGTTCCTTCAATATAATTTGCCCGTTCATTTTAATTTTCTTAATCAGTTTACCAGTGTCGGTTTAAGTACGGTCTTTTGTTATAATTTTTTCTTGAAAAATTAAAATTTTAGTAATAATTCCTTATTATTTTAATCAAAAAAATTTTAGTTTTTTTCCACATATTTATGCATATAAATGGTTTTATTAAAAATAAGTTCCTATCAAATTCGATTTTCACCTAATTTTTAAGGGCCGACTAACTTAATGTTTCTGAATTTTCATTAAAAACCTTTAACATAAAATGATCTTGATTTAGACAAGATTTACGCTACTCATATCAGCATTCGCTTTTCTGAATTTTTATTTTATTTTTCCAAATAAATTTAAATTACAGAATGTTCCACTACCATTAATTAAAATTAATGTATTAATCCATCACATCGATATATAACTTATAGTCTCCATTATTTTCAATTTTAAGAAAGGAATAACGAGCTAAAACGCTTTCTCTAATGGGAAGCTGCTTCTAAGCATACCTTAAATTATTTGCAATTTCTTAAAATCTTTTTTCTCTAAGTTATAATTTTAAGATCTTAGTATATGGGCTGGATTGTTTTCCTTTCGTCTTTTAAACCTTATCGCTTAAAGACTGACTATGATTTAGTAATTAAATTTTAATTCGGAGTTATATTAAATTCAGTAAGTTTTTATACCCCATTCTTTAATTAGTTCACTCTAACTTTAATTTATTTAAATCATGTAGTACTTAAATACTTTTCGTGGAAAACCGGCTATCTCCAAGTTTGTTTGATCTTTCACCCCTAACCACAAATCATCTCCATATTTTGCTACATATGTGAGTACAGCCCTCCAATTTAATTTAATAAACTTTCAGCTTGTTTATAGTTAGATCACTTGGTTTCAGGTCTAATATATATTACTTTGTGTTTAATTTAATAAATTTATACTTGCAATATATATTAACTTGCTGATTCATTATGCAAAAGGCAATTCGTGGTTTTTGTTAAACTCCGAAATATATAAAATATTCAATTAATTAATTCCTAACGGACGTTTTAGTCTTTCTTTCACAATACTCGTTCACTATCGGTTAAAAGTTTTATAAGTTTTAGAAGGTGGTTCTCCTTGTATTCACACAATAAGGCCCGCGCTACTTTTGATTAACAATAAACTTTACTACAGGATTAACACCTTTTATAATATCACAATTTCATAAAGCAATCTGTTTAACTTCTTTTGCTTTCATTCACCAATACTCACAAATTCTCGTTTGATTTTTAATATGTTACTAAGATGATTCAATTCACATTTTTAATTTATAATAAATTTTGAGTTTTCTCTCAGGAAACTTACAGATCACAAGTTTGAACCTCCTTGTAATTTTCGTAACGTAACGCCCTAAAACTTTTACCAAGACTTTCATTGAATACTCTTTTACTAAACTTTAAAGTCCCTTAACCAAT